ATATTCTTATTCTAATTATATAGAATATAGAAATATAGATTGTTCTTATCTTATACATATAAAAAAAACCTTTCTCGTTTTCATCCCGGTTTTCTCTAAATAAACAAATAAAAGAAATTTTAAATAGAATTCTCTTTTATTTTTCGAATTTTTTTTATTATTTATTAAATAATTATTTCATTTTTATTAAATAATTATTTCATTTCTATTTTTTTTTTTCATAATTTAGAATTTTGAATAGAGAATTCAGGCATAAGAGAATTTTAAGGAATTTCTATTTCATAATTAGAATCATATTGGTTTATTTTATTTAATTTGAATTCAGAAGGAGTAGTTTCTATTGATTAAGGAGTAGTTTCTATTGATTGTAGAAGGAAAGAAAAGACTACCTTTTTGCGTTTTATTGAGTAGATAAGGTACATGAAGACAAAAAATATCTTTGACAAAATTTCCAATGAAAGAAATTTTTTATTAAAGAGATTTTAAAACCTCGGCTTGCCTACAAAAAAATTAAGTAGGGCATTCCTAGATCTCCTTTTTAGATTCAATTGTAGTTGGTTAGGTTGGAATTTAATTATTAACTCGACTAATAAAATAATATGATTTTGATTCTAAAAATTCACTAGGATTGGTTATAATAGACTAAAAAAGGAAATATCATTAATTCTTTGATTGGAATAGGAAAGAGAAAAATTCCTATTTTATTTACCTAAAAAAAAAGCTTAATGAAGAAAAAAAGATTTGTTTATCCGAGATTGGATAAATACTGATTGGATCTAGTAAAATGTATTTTTCTTTTCCATTTATTTTTGACTCAGCTCTAAACGATCCTCATTAGTGAGTTTATGGAAATTTTTGATTTTGATGAAAGTGAACTGATTAGTTATAAACAACACAGAAATAAAATACAAATAATAGTCTAGTGGAGAAATGAAAATTCGAAATATATTATTTTTAGAAACATATTATTTTATTGAATTTTCATATTAATTTATTACAATTAATTTATTCTATTCGATAGTATATAAATTTATAGGGCTATACGGACTCGAACCGTAGACCTTCTCGGTAAAACAGATCAAACTGATTATTCTCAAAATGATTTGAACTGTTTCAAAGACCCAACATGCATTTTTTTTGCATTGGGCTCTTTCATTAACTGATATAAATATCAATTAGTCTACCATATTTTTCTTGATAGAAAGAAGATGGTTCCATGTGCTCTGATTCATTATTTACTTGAACTTTGATTCAGAAGCACTACCAAAGTGTTTCAAAGAAGAGTTATCTTGACGTAGGTCTGCCTTTGGCCTAGATCTATTAAAAAATTAAATAGAGTCTCTATCGTTCTGCTTATCAAATCCAATATGAAACTTCATACACCTTAAAGTTCATAGGACGAAAAGAGATTTTTGGAGGCCCTTATACTCATTATGCCTAGCATTGAATAGGCTGGGTATTCACCCTATCAATATCTCAAATCAATAATGGGTTCTATTTGGCGACTAAACGAGCACCTGAATCGGACTGAACTAGAACTAATTGTCAGGCTATTGTTCTCTTATTTTGTTTCCTCAAAGTCATAGAGTAAGACATCGATTTAGCAAACTTTTGATTGCATGATGAACTTCCCTGAAAAACATTGGCGCGCGTGTAAACGAGGTGCTCTACCAACTGAGCTATAGCCCTTGTGCTACATATTTTATTTTAGCATGTAGATAATTTCTTGTCAAGATGAATATTCCACGATTAAACATCATAGCTCTTTGATCTGTTTGTTTGATTAATATTGCTTATAAACACTATTACATTTATAATCCATCGATAGTGATGGTTCTTTTTGTAATGATAAATGACCTACTTAACTCAGTGGTTAGAGTATTGCTTTCATACGGCGGGAGTCATTGGTTCAAATCCAATAGTAGGTAAAACTTATTAGATACCGGAGTCGACAGTATCTAATAAGTTTTTCTACTCACCCTTTGATTATTAAGACTATATATAATCGACTAACTATATAAATTTATAATCTTATAAGAAATAATAAAGAATTTTTCTTTTTTCTATTTCTTTTTTTTGTTTTTCGTTGCACCAGAATCCTATTTTTATTTGTATTTGATTCAATCAACAAAATCAAATACAAATAAAAATAGGATATCTTCTCTATATAGATTCTATAGATAAAAAGTGTCTAAACAAAACTTCTTTTAATTATTTGGACAACTAATTAGTTACGAAATCGTATTGGTAGCCTCTACTCGTGTCTTAGCTCGTCTGAGAGCTAGATTTGCTTCAATTATTTGTCTCTTACCTTCAGCTTTCCTCAAGTTAGCTTCTGCTTTTTCAAGAGTTTCTTGAGCTTCTTGTGGATCAATGTCATTACCCCTCTCAGCCTCATTTACTAAAACAGTGATCTCATTATTGCCTATTCTAGCAAAACCACCCATCAGAGCCATTGTTAACCATTGGTCGTTAAGGCGTATTCTCAAGATACCTATAT